GGTCAGAGGCCGCAGCGGGACTATCATAGGAAAGCCCGCCCCCGCTAGCTAACATAGAAAGAGATTCCCGGATAGCAAAAGTCTCTATGTGAATCTCTTCCCGACCAGGCCAGGCCGAATCGGGCCACCACTTGGGATGGGAATGGCTCAGCCCATATGCATCATTTGATGAAAGCACTCCAGTCGCTTCCTTCCTCGAAGTGGCTTGTCAACCACGCTTTCCCTCCCTCAAAACAATGCTCCTCACCAACCTTAACGGCCTTGGGTTGGGGCAAGAAAGCAATGAGTAGTTCGCTCCAGGACCCCACCCCCTCGAGAGCAGGATGCCGGCCGAGATGGAGCTGGGAGCCAACCTATACTTTCCTGGGGCTTGCCTTGCCCCAACATCTAAAGAAAATGCGGGCGCCGAAAAGGAACCAGCCCAGCCTCTTCAAGAAAGCTTTGCTTGGTAGGCGCTGCCTATTCACTCGGACAATGCTCTAAACACGAGAGTGCCCCCTTCTCCCATGCTGAGTCACAGGCAGCGCCTCGGAAAGCCCTATAGGAGTCATAAGGCGAGCCACATGCAGGGAAACTTGCACGTGTGGTTCTGGCCGGGGACCCCGGTATACTGTACTAATATGTGTAGGTCCCCGTAATTCGAGTGAGATTGTCATGGCGCAAAAGCAGATATGGTCCGGTATTCCCTTGTTCCCTGTATTGGTTATGTTCTTCATTTCTCGTCTAGCAGAAACTAATCGAGCTCCGTTTGATCTCCCAGAAGCGGAAGCTGAATCAGTTGCAGGCTATAATGTAGAATATGCGCGGGATGCGATCCTTAATTTAATATAATAGTCCACTGTTGGCGGAAGCCAATGTCCCGGGGTCCCGGGGACTCATTCTGACTGAAACAAGGGGTGGGTCTTTACCAACTTTAAAATAGAAGATTTTAGGTAAGCCAAAAAACGTGAGCGCCCCTACGCGAGCCTTATTGAAAAGGCCCCTTACTATAGAACAAAGCAAGGGATTGAGCTGCGCGAAAGCCTCCATTACTAATAAAGGGCTGCATCCGTTTTCTTGCTCGTTAGCGCTCCTTAGCACAAGCACTAAGTCAGAAACCTACCTTATTGAAAACTCAAGTAAAGCTATATATATGTATTCTATTAATGCGCTCAAGCATGCGAAGAAAGCAACAAGCGAGAACAGCCCTTTCTATGTTATTAGTAAAGAGCTGTTCTTGCTTGTTTAGTAAAGTCACGCTTTTCATTTTGATAGGAGTAGGTGCTTGCTGGGGCAGGGCACTCTTCATTCTTCATTCGAAACTAATGAATGTCGGGTCGGGGCTTTCTGCCTTGTTATCAAAAAGGGAGTTGGGTAAAGCAAACTCCCTCCCTGGACGAGCACGGGGCTTAGTCAAGTAGAACCGGGTTGCGCTGCTTGATGCTCCGATCGAAAACAAATCAGTGGGGCCATGCCGGTACGACTGAATATGCGTTAAAAAGGTCAATCCCTCCCCTACGACACCAAAAAAAACCGGGCCGAACTTCTAACAGCCCGCCCGCTTCCATAGAACAATATCGTGGCAACGTAGACCTAAGTGGTCATATTGGATCTTTGGGAACCATCACAAGTGCGGCCGGCCTATCTTTAAACGAGAATGCCGTGTCGTCCAGCGGAGCCTAGAAGAAGGTGACTCGCGCAGACAGCTGACTCCTTCTTTTCAATAGAAAGGAATAGCCAAACCAACCCAGCTGGCTGGTCAATCTCAGAAATCTTATCGGCCGGCAAACCGGAGACGGACGACCACGGTCCCGACCTTATCAGCACCGGAGGTGTACTAATCAATGAACCCACCCCCGAAACCTACTTTCTTTTCTGACAAAATCAACCAAGCCTAACCGGTCACGACATGTTGTTGATATTGATTGAGTTTGAGGGACTTTCGCTGACTAAATCCATCCATAAACCTAGACCCCGGCTACTTTCGTAACCAAAGCGTCAAGACAACAGCCAAAGGTGACCTTTGGATTCTTAAGTAGGGGGCAAAGAGGAGCACGTAGGAATGCCGACCACTACATAAGCCACTGGTGGCTGAGAGAAAGCGAGCAGCACCTTGTATAGGTTGGGCGGAGCTTGAAGAAGCGAGCCCCTATCAGAGAAAGCCATTGCGCGCTAGCCTAGCTAGCTAGCGTTTTTCAGCTGGCTGTTATGTTAGTTGTAGCGCGCCTTCCCTCCTTCTCTCACTTCGGAAAGATTTCGCAGTCTTTTCTTATGATGACCTGGTCGAGAGAGTACGATACATCGGTGTAAAAGATGGAGTGGGATCTGTGAGGTTGGTTATAGTAAGGCCTGGCCGGAAAGTGTTCTTGCCTCTATCATTGAAGGAAAGGTTGGTCAACAATTTGGAGAGTTTGCTTCTACACGGAAACGAAGACTTTCGAGAACAAATATTAAACCGGGAAGAAAAAAGGGGAAAAAGTAAATAAAGTCTAAGCGCATATGGCACGAAAAGGAAATCCGATTTCGGTAAGACTCGATCTGAATCGTAGTTCAGATTCAAGTCGGTTTAGTGAGGGCGACCGCGAAAGTCACCGAATGGGTCAGTCTTTTCCTTAAGTTTGTCCTATATATCTGTTGAATAAAAAAGCGTGGGAGGACGTTGCAGATGTCCGGGACGGACACGACTTCTTCTAACGCTAGAAGACCACTGGAAGACACCCGGGACCAGAGCATGTCGTGAAAGAAGCACACTGGGCGGGCGTGCTTCGACCGTGTCTCCGGGGCACAGTTGAATGTAGATATCATGAACGCGAGGTGCAGGATACCAGGCCGAGAAACCCGGGCAACCACCCCCTATGTGCCGATCGCTAGCGCATCCAGGGCCCCGGCGCCCAGCCTCCGCTGGAGAGGCCTAGCCTGATCTGAGAAGTGCTAATTCGGTTCGGATAGACTTCATTCAAGAACGCCGCCGCCCCTGGAATCAATAAGAAAACAAGTGCTAAGTTTCAGATCAGTGAATAAACCGAAACGAAAGAAGAAAGAGACGTTTCTCGCTCGGCGCCTAAAGCGCACTATGCTCCGCTTCAACAAATGAGAGTTTTCGGTGGAACCGGTGAACCACGCGAGCTGGTTAGATGCGTGGGACAGAGGGCTCATAGTACCTGCTAGCGCAGCTATGCAGTGGAAGGGAAGGAGCCTAAATCGACCCCCTTCTTTTTGATTTGATTTGAAAAATCAAAAAGCAGTACAAAGAGATTAGACTCTCGGATGAGACTAAGCAGCCACCGACCGTTCCGACGCGCCCCTGACCCATTTTTTTTATTAAGACCGAAAACCTATCTAAAATGGAGCCTAGTTTAGGCTGTCAAACAAATGAGAAAATGGAAAATGTGAAAGATAACCACTAGTAGGGATATGGATGGAGTCTCGCTCAGTAAAGAGAGTTGTAGATTCGTAGAAAAGGAGAGGAGCCTTGACTTTCTATGATGTTATTAGTCAAGAAGCGCTAACGCTGCAATCTTTCTAAAGCAAGAAGCGAGAAACTTGACTTTGAGAAAGAAGGTGCTTGTTGCCGCTTTATTTTTTAAGTAAGTAAACTTGTTTTGTTTTATTTGTTTTATAAGGCGAAAGGTTGCTATTTTTATAATTATTATAGCGTTAGCGCTTTAGTTTTCAATAAGTTTAGGCGCTTGACTAATAACATAGAAATTTTGAATCAGGGTGCGCAGGTTTGGAACCCTATACAAAGGGCCTTTCCTTTCAAATGACAACTGCCTCTTCCTGCTGCGAAGGCCTTGCACGAAACCAACCCCCCCACCCCCGATCCAGTACCAGTTGTTTCGCTGGTAGGCCCACTTAGGTTAGGGGGGCATTGTCCCTCAGTTCTTACCAACCTCCGGTGTGTAATCGACATGTTGCTAACTTCAACTCGGTTGAATAAGAATCATTGATTCCCTTTGCTGTCCATTTCTTATTCATTCAGGGCGCTCGGCCGGTGCTCCTTTTTTAAACCAGAACAACTCTGAACGTTAGAGAAGATAAGGGAAGACCACCTGAGCGAACCGAACGATAGCGGCTTAAAGCTAAGCCTATCACGAGCAGCGTCGCTGCTTGATCGGCGGGGATAAGCATCTCAAAGTATGGGGCAAAGGATCAAGCGCTTTGACTTTGTCTCCCGGGATTCACCACAGGTTGGGTTTGAGAGCCGTGTGATGGGTGACTATCCAGCACGGTTCGGAGAGCACTTTTAGTCTGCGTTGGTGAATGGAAGCCCCTCTATCAAGCAAGAAAGAAGCGGCTATTCCCCCTATGTCACCAATTGGGGAGTCACCATTGACTCTATTTATTATTATGGTAAATTAGTGTATCAAGATGTCAATCTGAGATCTTATTTCGGTTCGATACGTCCACCTGCGAGACTCACCTTTGGCTTTCGTCTCGGTAGGTGTATTCTTATACATTTTCCCAAAAGAACATTCATTCATTTCTTTCTTCCCCGTCGACCACGACGACTGAAACGACGCGAAAAATCCAGACCCGGAAAGGAGAAGGGCCGGTGGTGGGCATTTGGGAAAGTCGGGCCGATCGGGTGTCTTCATTCCAGCGACAATACAGAAGAAGAACGAAACGAAGTGAGAGGCCGGAGGGCAGGGAAAAGAGTCGAGTCGATCAGGCTCGACGCCATTAAGCAAAAAGATGAGAAGCAAAACGAAATTAGGATTTGGCCGAAAAAGAAGCAACGCTATGGATACCATGACCGATCACCATCGATAAAGAAGAATCTTTCTAAATCACTTCGGGTCAGCGGGGCCTTCAAGCATCCGAAAGACGCCGGGGTTGTAAATGACATAGCGTTCCTGATAGAAAATGACGACTCCTTCAGAAAAACTTCGTTTTTTAAGTTATTTTTCCCCAAGAAGTCCCGCAGTCATCTATTTAAAAGCGGCCCGACGAGTCATCTATTTAAAAGGACCCTCCCTGCAGTGCGCCCCTCCTTGAATTATTCGGTCATGCAATACTTATTGAATAGAAAGAACAAAATTCATTTCGACCCCGTCGTAGTTCTCAATCATTTCGTGGCACCGGGCGTGGCTGAACCATCTACGATGGGGGGAGCGAATGCGCAGGGAAGAAGCTTAGATAAGAGAATACGTTCTCGCATCGCTTTTTTTGTAGAAAGCTCGACCAGCGAGAAAAAGTGTTTGGCCGAAGCCAAAAAGAGGTTGACCCACTTCATTCGCTTGGCGAATGATCTTCGCTTCGCGGGAACAACAAAAACCACCATCTCGCTCTTTCCTTTCTTCGGTGCTACCTTTTTCTTTCCAAGGGATAGAGTTGGGATGTATAATCACCTTTTTTTTGAGGATGCCCGGGAACCACTCCTAGGTCAATTAAGGATCAAATGTTGGAACCTCATGGGTAAGGATAAGGTAATGGAATTGATAGAGAAATTCATAGACCTAGGTAGGATAGGAGAATGGATAAAGGGAATAGAGATGATGATAGAGATCATACTGAGAAACAGAAGAATTCCGTACGGGTACAACTCTTATTTGAACGAAGTGAAAAAAATGCGATCTTTGTTGTCTAATAGAACAAACACTAATACCTTAATTGAGTCGGTCAAGATCAAATCTGTTTATCAAAGTGCTTCTCCGATTGCTCAAGACATCTCTTTTCAACTTAGAAAGAAAACAAGATCATTTCGTTCCATTTTTAGTAGAATAGTGAAGGATATTCCATTAGTAATGAAAAAAGGGGTTGAGGGGATCCGTATATGTTGTTCAGGTCGATCAAAAGGCGCAGAAATAGCTAGAACTGAATGCGGAAAGTATGGAAAAACATCTCGTAATGTATTTAACCAGAAAATCGATTATGCTTCTGCGGAAGTATCTACTCGTTACGGAATCTCAGGTGTCAAAGTGTGGATTTCATATAGTAAAAAAAAAAAGGGACGTGCTATATCCGAAACGTACGAAATATAGTAAATATCGTAAAGGCAGATGTAGTAGGGGTTGCAAACCAGACGGAACAAAACTTGGTTTTGGAAGATATGGCACTCAAAGTTGTAGAGCTGGTCGTCTTTCATATCGAGCCATTGAAGCAGCGCGTCGGGCTATAATCGGACACTTCCATCGTGCTATGAGCGGACAATTCCGAAAAAATGGTAAGATATGGGTAAGAGTTTTCGCGGATATCCCTATTACCGGGAAACCTACAGAAGTCAGAATGGGAAGAGGAAAAGGAAATCCTACGGGTTGGATTGCTCGTGTGTCCACGGGACAAGTCCTATTTGAAATGGATGGTGTGAGTTTGTCAAATGCTCGACAAGCCGCTACATTAGCGGCGCATAAACCATGTTCGTCAACCAAGTTTGTTCAGTGGTCGTAACGTAATTGGTTAGTGGGGAAAAACCGGGCCGGGATTCAAAAGAATTAGGCGAAGGGTTTGTTCCTGAACGAGGGAAGTGGAAAGACACTAAGGGAGAGGGATATACTCCTTTTTGAATCGCCGAAATTGTACGACTGTTCCAGGCGTACTACCCGGATACTTTAAGGTTTTTTTAAGGTACTCTTTCCTTTGATTGTATTGGATATGAATCTTTATGATCACAAGGTGGTGCTTGGGCAGGTCTTCTCTGATTACGTTCGGACGTGACAGGGAAGCCAGGAGGTCCAGGGACATAGCCGACCGATGCATTCCCCATCCAGCACTTAACCGACGAAAGAGAGGGGAATGCAGCCCCCGCCGCCATATGAGTCGGAGACTATTCTAGTTTGACTCTTGTGGGAAATTCAAGATGTCTTTTTTTGTTTTGGCGATAATCACTTCTGGGAGGGTGAATCCCAGGTTCCACCACAAGAAAGAAGGACAATTGGTACTTCCCTACGAGGAAGTGCTGCCCAAAAGGGACTACTCTACATCGGCCGGGATTGGACACTAGTCCTTCAAGTCTTCAAAGATCGGATTCAATCGATTATTCGCATTCAACTTGAACAATTCTTGTGACAACAGCCTCTATTCCTTCAACATTCCTTCGTTCCCTTTCTCAAAGGCAATAGGAAGATATCGATTTCGAACAAAAAAAAAGGCAATCTCGATCTCGAGTACAAGCCAAGGAGAAAGACTGCCATCTCAGGCATACCATCGACAGAGTCAGGAAAGGACAGGCAGAAGGCGCGCTAATCAAATCCTCTCTTTCAACTCTATCCATTCTTGTTTCAAGCTAAAAGCTTGAGGCTTTTACTTCTTCAACTCGAGTTCGCCACAGAACCCATCTCTGGAACTGGAACCGAAGTCAAGGCCCTAGTGTGGGTCAGGGGAGATCCAGAAAGCTACATCCGATCTTGCGCCCTGCTTTCCTTATCTCTTAGTCCTATCTCGCAAAAGCAATGGTAGGCCTTTTGAGCTAGTTCAGTTCTTTCATCGAGTACTTTCCTTTTTCATAGAGCACTCTTTTGAACTTCTCTTTTTCCTTCACTTAAAAAGGGGGGCTTCAATTTATTCTTCAAAGGGAATAAA